CTCTCTTTCCGTTGATGACTTGATTTTTTTTTTCCAATTTCGAAATCCTTTGTTCTTATTCTTAGTTAAATGTGTGGAATAGACCAAATCCTAAGAAAATTGGAAAATCAAGCAAGGAAAAACCTTTTTTATTTTATTCTTCACGTCCAGGATTACGTCCGGGATCATTAGATAGGAATCCAAAGATGAAGAGAGAAACAAAAAATATCACTACTGTGTAAACGAAGAGTTTGAGAGTAAGCATTACACAATCTCCAAGATGATTTTTTTGAAAAAAAAAAGAGAATAGATCATCCATCGCATATTCTAGTTTGACACCAAGCAACGAAGCTCTTTCTCTAAAAGAATTTTCCTAAATTCTTTTATAATAAGAGTTTGTCATTAACCAAATTTTTTATATACACAAGAGGAGCCTAATAAGGTCTTTCACTGAAAAGGAAAGCACCAAAAAAGAAGGAAATAAGTTAAGCCGGATTTGTCGTGACTATCCAAGAATTTCAATGTTTGAATCGAGATTTCAAACGGTAAAGCTTATCTGATTTTATTTATTTTATACTTTTTTCTCGAATAAATCATGAATTTTCTAGGATATTATTAAGGATCTCATCGAAAACTTACAGCAGCTTGCCAAACAAAGGCTAAGAGAAAAAAGAACAGAGGTATGACTGGCATAATATCTACAATTGGATTCAAAAAAGCATAGGCCTCGGGCAATTTGCCGAAGAAAAAACTACTCGAATAAAGGGTCGAATTAAGACAGATACCGATCAAACTAAAGGTATTAAGCATAACAGACTTTTTGTTCTTGGAGATAATTGCATTTTGATTGAGTTATTTATATAAGGAAAAGGAAAGTAAGTAAGGTAAACAAAAAATCCTTCTTTTTCTTTGAACCCACCCAATCAAAAATCCTCCTTTTCTCAAAGGAGAATCGAAAAAATCATATTTTCATACAATATCTTAATTGAATTATATGTAATGATCAATAAATTAAGTTGAATTCTATATCTACACATACCAAAAACATAGAAAAATCCGAATACCAATCTAATCTATTCTATAGATATTTGGGCTAGAGTTGACAAACAAACAAAACCAGCAATATACTTTATTAGTATCGCATAGAAATCTAAATGGGGCGTGGCCAAGTGGTAAGGCAACGGGTTTTGGTCCCGCTATTCGGAGGTTCGAATCCTTCCGTCCCAGAACATATATATTCTCTGACAATATAGATTGCTTTTTTAACAATGTTCTGGTTCTGTTTAAAATCGAAATGTTAGCTGGAATGTGATTGTTGTTTCTGATTTTTTTCTTCGATGAATCTTTTTTTTTTTTCAAAAAAAGACTTATCTTTTTTCCTAAGCTGATTAAAAGTTATTTTTAACTATCAAATTTTCTTGGAATAATGATGTCGAAAGGGGAACTTTCTAAATTTCGAATAAATTTAGAAAGATAAATAGTTTTAATCATTCCTTAGAAGCTGAATCTTTCTCTCCTATTAAGTCACGTGAAGATGCAGAATCAAAAAGAATTCGTTTATTCGTCTTATTGATTATTATTTATTATGTTAGACAAATTAATATTAGCGATGGGGTCTTACTAAGACTTCTTCAGAAAAATCTTTATCCACCTATATCTATAGTATTATTTATATCTATATACTATAGATAGAGAAAATACTATAGATTATGGTGTTTATACATCAGCCCAACCAATGACTATTCATGATTCCATAATTGAATCAATTCCATACCGGTTCTTAGAGGAATGTTATGGTAAAACTTCGTTTGAAACGATGTGGTAGAAAGCAACGTGCGACTTGAAGGACACGATCCGTTGTGGATTTGTACATCCACCATTTTTTGTAGGAATGAAGGTGCTCTTAGCTCGACATCATTGGTTCTGTTTCACTAGAACCCCTCGTTTTTTGTTGTCTTGGAATAATGTAAATAGTCCATGATGGAGCTCGAGTCGAAAGTATTAATTTCTTTCTCGGGGCAAGGGTCTAGGGTTAATGCCAATCAATAAAAAAAATTGAAACAACTTCGTAAATATATCTTAGGTATGGAAATCGAAAGAATCCAATTCGAGCAAGTTTCAAATTACAAAATTTTTTGGAATTGATCAAACTTTTTCGATCCAAAGTGTTTCACGAGGGAATCCATCATCTTGTAGGATTTTTTCATAGAAATCGCAAAAAGGGTATGTTGCTGCCATTTTGAAAGGATTAAAAAGCACCGAAGTAATGTTTAAACCCAATGATTTAAAATAAAACAAAGATAAAGGATCCCAGAACAAGGAAACACCTTTTTAATTGTCTTAATAACTGGATCAGACTGAAGAATCCAATTTTAAACGAGACAAACAAAAAAGGAGGAAAGACCGCTCAATAAATGAAATTGTCGAAAGATTTTCCTTTGAACTATTTGAAAGTTATCCAACTTGAGTTATGAGAATACGAATGATTTCTTTTTCATTTTAAGGAAGAACGAAGAAAAAACGACTTACATCTTTAATTACTTTGATCATTTTATGGATCCAGTTGTCATTTCTTAGATAGAATTCCATAGAGAGACAAAACTTCGAATCAATCATTTTTCTCGAGCCGTACGAGGAGAAAGCTTCCTATACGTTTCTAGGGGGGGTGTTGTTCATCTATATCTATCCCAATGAGCCGTCTATCGAATCGTTGCAATTGATGTTCGATCCCGAAGAGAAGGAAAAGATCTTCAGAAAGTAGGTTTTTATGATCCGATAAAGAATCAAACTTATTTAAATGTTCCTGCTATTTTATATTTCCTTGAAAAAGGGGCTCAACCTACAGAAACTGTTCAGGATATTTTAAAGAAGGCAGAGGTTTTTAAGGAACTTCGTCCTACGAAATTCAATTAAGGAAATAAATTAAGGAAATACAAAAAAGGGGGTAGTGATTTGTATATAACTTTGGATGACTTTTCTCTTCTATTTTTTTGTATTTCCTCCCTTTCCTTTTTTCCCTTTCTATTTGTATTTATTGATCATTGCTTCCAGAGAATTCTGTGTTCTATAACGACAAAACCTCTTATTTTATTGATCTTCTAAATCGAAAATTCGGGCATTTCGGAACGAAATAAAGTTTGCTTATCTTACTTAACTTGATTGAATCCATTATGGATTCAATAAATCTAAGTAAATTAAAGTAAATTGTAGTTTTGTTTTCCACTTATTCTTTATTTATTTTCCCATCTATACTTTTTTGTATCTATTGTATTTGGATTAGATTTGTAGTTCCAATCCAACACAAGCCCTTTTTTGACTATTTTTTATTGTTTTCAATTGAAATTTCGTTTGTTTTTTTTTTCAATATTCAATATTTATATTGACAACAGTGTATCGAACAAATATAATTCATTGTGATAAATGAGGTGGATCTATTTAGTTTTATTTTATGTTTTAAATGAATTAGAAAGTGTGAATTTATTTTTTTAGATTTCTTCTTTCAAGGGTTTTTGATTGTCTTGTCTAATCTCTTTATTTCTTTTTCTTCGGATTGGATCTACACACTTTTTTCGATATTTTCTTCGGGTTGCTAACTCAACGGTAGAGTACTCGGCTTTTAAGTGCGGCTAGTGTCTTTTACACATATGGATGAAGTGAGGGATTCGTCCATACTCTCGGTACGGTAAAGTTTGGAAGACTGCGACTGATCCTGAAAGGGAATGAATGGTAAAAATAGCATGTCGTATCAACGGAAAGTTCTGAAAATATTTCATTGTTCCTAGATGGGTATAAAACCATGTTCGAATTCTTGGAACGGAACAAAATAAAGTTGGGTCGAATGAATAAATGGATAGGGCTGCGGCTTCAATTAAATTATAGGGAAAGAAAAAGCAACGAGCTTTTGTTCTTAATTTGAATGATTCCCGATCTAATTAAACGTTAAAAATTTATTAGTGCCTGATGCGGGAAGGGTTTCTTGTCCCATGAGTGGGTTCTCGATTTTTTTAATGAATCCTAACTATTACCATTTTCGATTATGGAGATGTGTGTAGAAGAAACAGTATATTGATAAATAAAGTTTTTTCCGAAGTCAAAAGAGCGATTCGGTTGAAAAAATAAAGGATTTCTAACCATCTGATTATCCTATAACACTATAACATAGACCAATTAAATGAAACGAAAAAAAAAAAAGAGATGATAGAGAATCCGTTGAGAAGTTTACCTGTATCCAAGGTACCTATTCTTACTACAATACTTTGTTTTAACTGTATCGCACTATGTATCATTTGATAACCCTCAAAATCTTCCATCTTTGATTCAAATCGAATTTCAAATGGAAGAAATCCACAGATATTTACAGCCAGATAGCTCACAACCACACAACTTCCTATATCCACTTATCTTTCAGGAGTATATTTATGCACTTGCTCAGGATCATGGTTTAAATAGAAATAGGTCGATTTTGTTGGAAAATTCAGGTTATAACAATAAATTTAGTTTCCTAATTGTGAAACGTTTAATTACTCGAATGTATCAACAGAATCATTTTCTTATTTCTACTAATGATTCTAACAAAAATCCATTTTTGGGGTGCAACAAGAGTTTGTATTCTCAAATGATATCAGAGGGATTTTCATGTATTGTGGAAATTCCGTTTTCTCTACGATTAATATCTTCTTTATCTTCTTTCGAAGGAAAAAAGATTTTCAAATCTCATAATTTACGATCAATTCATTCAACATTTCCTTTTTTAGAGGACAATTTGTCACATCTAAATTATGTATTAGATATACTAATACCCTACCCCGTTCATCTGGAAATCTTGGTTCAAACTCTTCGCTATTGGGTAAAAGATGCCTCTTCTTTACATTTATTACGATTCTTTCTCCACGAATATTGTAATTTGAATAGTCTTATTACTTCAAAGAAGCCCGGTTACTCTTTTTCAAAAAAAAATCAAAGATTCTTCTTCTTCTTATATAATTCTTATGTATATGAATGCGAATCTACTTTCGTCTTTC